ACGGAGAATCAAACTATCACTATATTTTTTCTTTTTTCTATTTCTTCTTCCAAGCGCAGGATAACCCCAAGGGGTTGTGGGTTTTTTTCTACCAATTGGGGCCCTCCCTTCACCACCCCCATGGGGATGGTCTACAGGATTCATAACTACCCCTCTTACTACAGGACGCTTACCTAGCCAACACTTAGATCCGGCTCTACCCAAACTTTTCTGGTTCACCCCAAGATTACCCACTTGCCCGACTGTTGCTGAGCAGTTTTTGGATATCAAACGGACCTCCCCAGATGGTAATTTTAATGTGGCCGATTTACCCTCTTTTGCAATCAGTTTCGCTACAGCACCCGCAGCTCTCGCTAATTGTCCGCCCTTTCCAAGTGTGATTTCTATGTTATGTATGGCCGTGCCTAAGGGCATATCGGTTGAAGTAGATTCTTCTTTTTGATCAATCAAAACCCCTTCCCAAACTGTACAAGCTTCTTCCAAAGCATACGGCTTTCCGGATGTATATGATGATATCTAGACAGATGGATCTTATATGAATCGTATGATGAAGTACCACATGAGTTGATATATTGGAATCCAAATCTGCCGAATCACTCATGTTATGATCTTCTACATCCTAGGTCTCCCCGTTCCTTCATCTGGCTTATGTTCTTCATGTAGCATTCAGACCGAATGACTCTATGAAATTACGTCGATACTTCCACATATTACGGGTAACGTAGGAGACATCTCTATTTTTCCCCCGGGGTAGAATTACCACTGCTTAGCTTTCAATTCGCCTCTGACCATCAAATGAAATGTGAATAACTCGTCCTCCTCTCTTTGAAACAAGGGGCGCTTCCGGTTCTGTCGGTGCTTCAAACAATTTTGTCTTCTCCATATTACCATATCTCTAGAGTCAATAATTTTCTATGAGGAACTACTGAACTCAATCACTTGCTGCCGATACTCTTCAGTTTTCTGTTGAGGTCTATCCCGTAGAGGTACTCAAATTGGATCAGTGATCGATTTCTAGGTTTCGTCGTAAACCTAATTGGTTACTTCCAATTACGTAAATCAATAGTTCAAACCGCACTCAAAGGTAGGGCATTTCCCATTGAGATAGGAACTTCTGTACCAGAAACAATGGTATCTCCAATTATAGCCCCTCTGGGATGTAAAATATATCTCTTCTCACCATCCCTATAGTGTATGAGACAAATGTTTGCATTTCGATTAGGGTCGTATTCTATGGTTACGATTCTACCAGATATGTCTTTTTCATTCCGTCGAAAATCAATTTTACGGTATAGACGCTTATGACCTCCCCCTCTATGCCTTGCGGTAATGATTCCTCTGGCATTACGACCTTTACCACAATGACGCTGTCCATAGATCAAATTATTTCGTGGATTGGATTTCACTTGACTGCCGACGGTTCTGCTCGAGGTAGAAGTTTTGTATAAATGTATCGCCGTGTTATTAAGTATTTTGATTTAAGTTCTTTTCTTTCTAAGAGGTGGAATAGAATAACCCGGTTGAAGCGTAATAATCATGCGTCTATAATGCATTGTATGTCCCATAATGGGTCCCTTTCTTCTACCCTTTCCCGGGAGTCGATGACTATTCATAGCTATTACCTTGACACCAAAAAAGAGTTCGACCCAATGCTTTATTTCTGTCCTAGTTGATCCTGATTCGACATTAGAAGTATATTGATTGTTCCCCAATAACCGAATACTTTTGTCTGTAAATACTGCATATTTGATTCCATCCATAAATCTATTTTCTTCCCTATGAGTTCCGGTATCGATAAGAATTCTACTTCTTACTGTTCATATGTTATGATATGAATATACCATAGTAATTATATTAATTCGTTATGTATGGATGATGAGATTCCATTGATACGGAGCCAATTCCAATAGACGTATTGAACGTTCGCGTTGTACTGCATCCAGCAGGAATTGAACCTACGAATTTGCCAATTATGAGTTGGGCGCTTTAACCATTCAGCCATGGATGCGTAATGGGGATTAGCATATATTTCAAGTATCTAGCCTAACTCTATAGAAAAATCGTTATATATTCTATATAATAATAAATATAATAATAATAAAAATTTCCAATTTCCAAGTCAAGTATCTAGCCTAACTCTATAGAAAAATCGTTATATATTCTATATAATAATAAATATAATAATAATTTCCAAGTCAATTCTACATGATAATAATAAAAATTTCCAATATTAATTAAATACATATATAAATATAAAGTCAAATTTTAAAGAAATCCTAAGGAGGAATCAATATGAGGCAAGACAGGGCAAAACGACGTCTATATAAATCCTGGATTTTTGAGTTTAGGGAGGTATTGAGAGAGATCAAGAATTCTCACTATTTCTTAGATTCGTGGACCAAATTGGATTCAGTGGGATCTTTCATTCACGTTTTTTTCGACCAAGAACGTTTTATGAAACTCTTTGACCCACGAATAGTAAGTATCCTCTTTTCACGCGATTCGCAGGGTTCAACAAGCAATCGATCTTTCACGATCAAAGGTGTAGTACTGCTTGTAGTAGTGGTCCTTCTACATCGTCTTAACAATCGAAATCTGGTCGAAAGAAAAAATATCTATTTGAGGGGGCTTCTTCCTATACCCGTAAACTCCATTGGACCCAGAAATGATTCATTGGAAGACTCTTTTGAGTCTTCCAATATCCATAGGTTGATTGTTTCGCTCCTGTATCTTCCAAAAGGGAAAGAGATCCCTGAGAGTTCTTTCATGGATCCGAAAGAGAGTACTTGGATCAATCAAAGAAAGGTTCAACAACTTCCCAAAGAAATCGAAGAATTTCTTGGGAATCCTACAAGATCCTCTCGTTCTTTTTTCTCTGACAGATGGTCAGAACTTTATCTGGGTTCGACTCCTACTGAGAGGTCCACTAGAGATCAGAAATTGTTGAAGAAACAACAAGATGTTTCTTTTGTCCGTTTCAGGCGATCGGAAAATAAAGAAATGGTTGATATATTCAAGATAATTACGTATTTACAAAAAACCGTCTCAATTCATCCTATTTCATCAGATCAGGGATGCGATATGGTTCCGAAGGATGAACCGGATATGGACAGTTCCAAGAAGATTTCATTCTTGAACCAAAATCCATTTTTTGATTTATTTCATCTATTCCATGACCGGAACAGGGGAGGATACACGTTTCACCACGCAGAAGAGAGATTTCAAGAAATGGCGGATCTATTAACTCTATCAATAACCGAGCCGGATCTGGTGTATCATAAGGGATTTGCCTTTTCTATTGATTCCTGCGGATTGGATCAAAAAAAATTCTTGAATGAGGTATTCAACTCCAGGGATGAATCGAAAAAGAAATCTTTATTGGTTCTACCTCCTATTTTTTTTGAAGAGAATGAATCTTTTTATCGACAGATAAGAAAAAATTGGGTCCGGTGCGGGAATGCTTTGGAAGATCCAAAACCAAAAAGAGTGGTATTTGCTATCAACAACATAATGAAGGCAGTCAATCAATATAGATTGATCCAAAATCTGATTCAAATCCAATATAGCATCCATGGGTACATAAGAAATGGTTCGAATCGATTTTTTTTTATGAATAGATCCGATCGCAACTTCGAATATGGAATTCAAATTCAAAGGGATCAAATAGGAAATGATACTCTGAATCATAGAACTATAATGAAATATACGATCAACCAACATTTATCAAATTTGAAAAAGAGTGAGAAGAAATGGTTCGATCCTCTTCTTTCTCGAACCGAGAGATCCATGAATCGGGATCCTGATGCATATAGATACAAATGGTCCAATGGGAGCAAGAATTTCCAGAAACATTTGGAACATTTCGTTTCTGAGCAGAAGAGCCGTTTTCAAGTTTTTCAAGTAGTGTTCGATCGATTACGTATTAATATTATTAATATATTAATTAATATTAATCAATATATTAATAATATTAATATTAATCAATATTCGATTGATTGGTCCAGGGTTTTCGACAAACAAGATCCTTCTAAGCCACTTCGTTTATTTTGGTCCACCTTTTTGCGTCTCTTTTTGCCCAAGTTCCTTCTCTTTTTGCCCAAGTTCCTTCTCTTTTTGTCTAAGTCACTTTCTTTTTTCTTTGTGAGTTTCGGGAATACCCCCATTCGTGGGTCCGAGATCCACATCTCTCAATTCAAAGGTCCGAATGATCAACTCTGCGATCAGTTGTTAGAATCAATAGGTGTTCAAATCGTTCATTTGAATAAATTGAAACCCTTCTTATTGGATGATCATAATACTTCCCAAAAATCGAAATTGTTGATCGATGGAGGAACAATATCACCATTTTTGTTCAATAAGATACCAAAGTGGACGATTGACTCATTCCATACTCCTACTAGAAAAAATCGCAGGAAATCCTTTGATAACACTGATTCCTATTTCTCAATGCTATCCCACGATCGAGACAATTGGATGAATCCCGTGAAACCATTTCATAGAAGTTCATTGATATCTTCTTTTTTAAAAGCAAATCGACTTCGATTCTTGAATAATCCACATCACTTCTGGTTCTATTGTAACAAAAGATTCCCTTTTTATGTAGAAAAGGCCCGTATCAATAATTATGATCTTACGTATGGACAATTCCTTAATATCTTGTTCACTGGCAACAAAAAATTTTCTTTGTGCGTCGGTAAAAAAAAACATGTTTTTTCGGAGAGAGATGCTATTTCAACGATCGAGTCACGGGTATCTAACATATTCATACCTAACGATTTTCCAATTCTATCCGCTCGATTCGTTCGTAGAGCTCTTTACGCAATCGCAGACATTTCTGGAACACCTCTAACAGAGGGACAAATAGTCAATTTAGAAAGAACTTATTGTCAACCTCTTTCAGATATGAATCCGTCTGATTCAGAAGGGAAGAACTTGCATCAGTATCTCAATCTCAATTTCAATTCAAACATGGGTTTGATTCACATTCCATGTTCTGATAAATATTTACGAGCCAAAAAGAGGAAAAAACAGAGTCTTTGTCTAAAGAAATGCGTTGAGAAACGGCAGATGGATAGAATCTTTCTACGAGCAAATCTCTCAAAAAAATGGAAGCTGTTCCAAACATATCTGCCATGGTTCTTTACTTCGACAGGGTACAAATATCTAACTTCGATAGGGTACCAATATCTACATCTAAATTTCATCCTTTTAGATACTTTTTTAGACCTATTGCCGATACCGATACGAAGTAGCAGTCAAAAAGTTGTATCCATTTTTCACGATATTATGGATATATCACGGCGAATTCCTCGGAAAATATGGTGGGCGATTCTTCCACAACGGAATCGGATAAGTCAGATTTCGAGGAAGTGTTTACATAGTCTTCTTCTGTCCGAAGAAATGATTCATCGAAATAATGAGTCACCCCTTTCATTCTGGGTACATCTGGGATCACCAAATGCTCGGGAGTTCTTCTATTCAATCCTTTTCCTTCTTCTTGTTGCTGGATATCTCGTTCGTACACATCTTCTCTTTGTTTCCCGAGCCTCTAGTGAGTTACAGACAGAGTTCGAAAAGATCAAATCTTTGATGATTCCATCATACATGATTGAGTTACGAAAACTTCTGGATGGGTATCCTCCATCTGAACTGAATTCTTTCTGGTTAAAGAATCTCTTTCTAGTTGCTCTGAAACAATTAGGATATTTTCTAGAAGAAATACGGGGTTCTGCTTTTGGCAGCAACATGCTATTGGGTGGTGGTCCCGCTTATGGGGTCAAATCAATACGTTCTAAGAAGAAATATTTGAATATCAATCTCATCGATATCATCGATTTCCTAAGTCTTATACCAAATCCCATCAATCGAATAACTTTTTCGAGAAATACGAGACATCTAAGTCGTACAAGTAAAGAGATCTATTCATTGATAAGAAAAAGAAAAAACGTGAACGGTGCTTGGATTGATGATAAAATCGAATCCTGGTTCGCGAACAGTGATTCGATTGATGATGAAGAAAGAGAATTCTTGGTTCAGTTCTCCACCTTAACGAAGGAAGAAAGGATTGATAAAATTCTATTGAGTCTGACTCATAGTGATCATTTCTCAAAGAATGACTCTGGTTATCAAATGATTGAACAACCGGGATCCGTTTACTTACGATACTTAGTTGACATTCATAAAAAGCGTCTAATGAATTATGAGTTCAATAGATCCTGTTTAGCAGAAAGGCGGATATTCCTTGCTCATTATCAGACAATCACTTATTCACATTCACAAACCTCGTGTGGGGCTAATAGTTTTAATTTCCCATCTCATGGAAAACCCTTTTCGCTCCGATTAGCCCTATCCCCCTCTAGGGGTATTTTAGTGATAGGTTCTATAGGAACTGGACGATCCTATTTGGTCAAATACCTAGCGACAAACTCCTACGTTCCTTTCATTACGGTATTTACGAACAAGTTCCTGGATGACAAGCCTCAAGGTTATTTTTATGAAGAGAGCGATTTTGAAGATGATGATGACGATTTTGATGATAGTAACGACGATGACCTTGACCTTGATATTGATATTGATATTGAAAAGGAGCTGCTAACTTTGACGAGTGAGATAACTATAGATAGGGAAATGACGCCGAAAATAGACCTATTTGATATCACCCTTCAACTCGAATTAGCAAAATCAATGTCTCCTTGCATAATATGGATTCCAAACATTCATGATCTGTCTGTGAATGAGTCAAATTACTTATCCCTCGGTCTATTAGTGAACCATCTCTCCGGGGATTGTGAGGATTGTGAAAGCTCCTCCACTAGAAATATTCTAGTTATTGCTTCGACTCATATTCCCAAAAAAGTGGATCCCGCTCTAATAGCTCCGAATAAATTAAATACATGCATTAAGGTACGAAGGCTTCTTATTCCACAACAACGAAAGCACTTTTTCACTCTTTCATATACTAAGGGATTTCACTTGGAAAAGAAAATGTTCCATACTAATGGATTCGGGTCCATAACCATGGTTTCCAGTGCACGAGATCTTGTAGCACTTACCAACGAGGCCCTATCAATTAGTATTACACAGAAGAAATCCATTATAGACAGTAATACAATTCGATCCGCTCTTCATAGACAAACTTGGGATTTGCGATCCAAGGTAAGATCGGTTCAGGATCATGGGATCCTTTTCTATCAGATAGGAAGGGCTGTTGCACAAAATGTACTTCTAAGTAATGGCCCCATAGATCCAATATCTATCTATATGAAGAAGAAATCATGTATGGAAGGGGATTCTTATTTGTCCAAATGGTACTTCGAGCTTGGAACGAGCATGAAGAAATTAACGATACTTCTTTATCTTTTGAGTTGTTCTGCCGGATCGGTCGCTCAAGATCTTTGGTCTCCACCCGGACCCGATGAAAAAAATTGGGTCACTTCTTATGGATTCCTTGAGAATGATTCTGATCTAGTTCATGGCCTATTAGAAGTAGAAGGCGCTCTG